ATAATGTAATAAAGCATCAATACTAATTTGATTGATCTATAATTAGATGAATTTGTTTATAGAAAGAACAAAAAAATCAAGAGCCCCGAGTCAATAAAGACTGAGAAAATTGACTCAAGAACACATTTCATTTTCCTTAGGAGCTCCATTGTAGAATTCAGGCCTAACCATTAATCGAGAAGCGATGGGAACGACGAAACCTGTGGATACATAAGATTCTATTGAAAACGAATCCTAATGATTCACTGGGTAGGATGGCGGAACAAACCCGGGGCCAATCCACTTTTATTCTGAAAGGTCATGTCATGGGATAACCCTACAACTGAAATAGATATTGAAAGAGTAAACATTCGCCCGCGAAAGTTTTTATTTTATTGGATTTATAAATTTTGGTCGATCCGATATGATAATAAAAAATACAAAACAAAATAAAGACTCGTTATAACAAAATGACATTATATTATCTATAACATTATCTCTAAATAATCTATAAAATAATTATCTAAATTATCTATAACTATTAACTATAAATAGAAAAATAGAATATATGTTTAATTAATATTAATTATATAAACTATCAAAACAAGATATACAAATTTATATTTCTAATAGATTAGATAAAATAATAGATTAGATAAAATCTCAATGAATCCCACGATTCAGTATATTATTCATTAAATACACGTATATTATTTTAGAATTGTTTCATTCGCGAGGAGCTGGATGAGAAGAAACTCTCATGTCCGGTTCTGTAGTAGAGATGGAATGAATTGATAAACAACCATCAACTATAACCCCAAAAGAACCAGATTCCGTAAACAACATAGAGGAAGAATGAAAGGAATATCTTATAGAGGTAATTGTATTTGCTTCGGTAGATATGCTCTTCAGGCACTTGAACCCGCGTGGATCACATCTAAACAAATAGAAGCAGGGCGGCGAGCAATGACACGAAATGTGCGCCGCGGTGGAAAAATATGGGTACGTATATTTCCAGACAAACCAGTTACAGTAAGACCCGCGGAAACGCGTATGGGTTCAGGAAAAGGATCTCCCGAATATTGGGTAGCTATCGTTAAACCGGGTAGAATACTTTATGAAATGGGCGGAGTAGCAGAAAGTGTAGCCAGAAAGGCTATTTCAATAGCGGCATCCAAAATGCCTATACGAACTCAATTCATTATTTCAGGATAGGAATGTAAAACCAAAGGAAAGAGGTCTTTGGAATAAAAAAAAACAATTGTAGGTTTCTTTTTTTTATTATTTTGGACAAACAATATTTCTTTTTTTTTACTTCGCCCCTTTGCATCAAAAGAGCAAATAAAAAAAAATGATATGATTCAACCTCAAACCCATTTAAATGTAGCGGACAACAGCGGGGCCCGAGAATTGATGTGTATTCGAATCATAGGAGCTAGTAATCGACGATATGCTCATATTGGTGACGTTATTGTTGCTGTAATCAAGGAAGCAATACCAAATACACCTTTAGAAAAATCTGAAGTGATCAGAGCTGTAATTGTACGTACTTGTAAAGAACTCAAACGTGACAACGGTATGATACTGCGATATGATGACAATGCTGCGGTTGTTATTGATCAAGAAGGAAATCCCAAAGGAACTAGAATTTTTGGTGCGATCGCACGGGAATTGAGACAGTTAAATTTCACTAAAATAGTTTCATTAGCGCCTGAAGTACTATAAGTATAATAAAGATGAGACTATAATATAGTTAGAACATTTGAATAAAATAGATAAAATTAATTAGTAGATTTGTCTCACGCATATATCTTTAACAATTCATAAAAAAAAAATATATATTATATATAAAGAAAGAAAAAAAAAAGCATGTTGATTATATCAAAATTCGGGGGCAACAATAATTTTAGTTTATCATGGGTAAAGACACTATTGCTGATATAATAACTTCTATACGCAATGCTGACATGAATAGAAAGGGAACGGTTCGAATACCATCTACTAACATCACCGAAAACCTTGTTAAAATACTGTTAAGAGAAGGTTTTATTGAAAACGTGAGGAAACATCAAGAAAGCAACAAATATTTTTTGGTTTTAACCCTACGACATAGAAGGAATAGGAAAGGGCCATATAAAACTGTTTTAAAGTTAAAACGGATCAGTCGACCCGGTCTACGAATCTATTCGAACTATCAACGAATTCCTAGAATTTTAGGCGGGATGGGGATTGTAATTCTTTCTACTTCTCGGGGTATAATAACGGACCGAGAGGCCCGACTAGAACGAATTGGCGGAGAAATTTTGTGTTATATATGGTAAGCTTTCTTATATCCAACTTAGATATGGAACTTTACTATTTATTGGTGAAACAAAAAAAGAGAAAGAGCGGGTTTCTAATATCACTCTACTCCTACATTAGTTAATACTTCAAAGAGGTTTTACCTGGAATAAAAGAAGAAAAATGGATTCGTGGAAGTTTAATTACTGAATCACTTCCGAATGCTATATTTAAGATTCGG